GCTAGCGTAGCTTAATACAAAGCATAACACTGAAGATGTTAAGATGGGCCCTGAGAAGCTCCGCATGCATAAAGGCATGGTCCCGACCTTATTATCAGCTCTTACCCGACTTACACATGCAAGTCTCCGCAATCCCGTGAGTATGCCCTCAATCCCCCGCCCGGGGACGAGGAGCGGGCATCAGGCACAAATTTTAGCCCAAGACGCCTGGCCAAGCCACACCCCCAAGGGAATTCAGCAGTGATAAACATTAAGCCATAAGTGAAAACTTGACTCAGTCAGGGCTAAGAGGGCCGGTAAAACTCGTGCCAGCCACCGCGGTTAAACGAGAGGCCCTAGTTGATAGCACCACGGCGTAAAGGGTGGTTAAGGAGAGCAAAATAATTTTTTAAAGCCAAATGGCCCTTTGGCCGTCATACGCTTCTAGGTGTCCGAAGTCCAATTATGCGAAAGTAGCTTTAACAAAGCCCACCTGACCCCACGAAAGCTGAGAAACAAACTGGGATTAGATACCCCACTATGCTTAGCCATAAACCTAGACATCCAACTACAATTAGATGTCCGCCCGGGTACTACGAGCATCAGCTTGAAACCCAAAGGACCTGACGGTGCCTCAGACCCCCCTAGAGGAGCCTGTTCTAGAACCGATAACCCCCGTTAAACCTCACCACTTCTAGCCATTCCAGCCTATATACCGCCGTCGTCAGCTTACCCTGTGAAGGTAATAAAAGTAAGCAAAATGGACACAATCCAGAACGTCAGGTCGAGGTGTAGCGTACGAAGTGGGAAGAAATGGGCTACATTTTCTATCACAGAACACTACGAACATGCAACATGAAATAGTGCTTGAAGGAGGATTTAGTAGTAAAAAGGAAGTAGAGTGTCCTTTTGAACCCGGCTCTGAGGCGCGTACACACCGCCCGTCACTCTCCCCTGTCAAAATGCAACAAAGATACTTAACACCTGAGCACTGACAAGGGGAGGCAAGTCGTAACATGGTAAGTGTACCGGAAGGTGCACTTGGATTAAACCCAGGGCGTGGCTGAGTTAGTCAAGCATCTCACTTACACCGAGAAGACATCCATGCAAGTTGGATCACCCTGAGCCAAACAGCTAGCTTAACCACCAATATAATCCAACAATGTTAATAACAAAACATGGCCTAACACCATAAACTAAACCATTTTTTTACCTGAGTATGGGAGACAGAAAAGGTTCAACCTAAAGCAATAGAAAAAGTACCGCAAGGGAAAGCTGAAAGAGAAATGAAACAACCCATATAAGCACTAAAAAACAAAGACTAAACCTTGTACCTTTTGCATCATGATTTAGCCAGCACCACCAAGCAAAGAGACCTTTAGTTTGAAACCCCGAAACCAGGTGAGCTACCCCGAGACAGCCTATTTAAATTTAGGGCTAACCCGTCTCTGTGGCAAAAGAGTGGGAAGAGCTCCGGGTAGAAGTGACAGACCTACCGAACCTGGTGATAGCTGGTTGCCTGAGAAATGGATAGAAGTTCAGCCTCGTACACCCCAAATCAAAAAATACAACATTAAGACAATGAGGGAAATATACGAGAGTTAGTTAAAGGGGGTACAGCCCCTCTAACAAAGGATACAACCTTCACAGGAGGATAAAGATCATAATATATAAAACACACTGTTTTAGTGGGCCTAAAAGCAGCCATCTAAGTAGAAAGCGTTAAAGCTCAGACAGAAAGAAGTTTATTATACTGATAAAAAATCTTATTCCCCTAACAATATCAGGCTAACCCATGCTCACATGGAAGAAATTATGCTAAAATGAGTAACAAGAAGACCTGCTCTTCTCCAAGCACAAGTGTAAGCCAGATCGGACAAACCACTGGAAATTAACGAACCCAACCCAAGAGAGTAATGTGAACAACAGAAAAACCAAGAAAAACCCACAACTAAACAATCGTTAACCCCACACTGGAGTGCTATTTTTAAAGGAAAGACTAAAAGAAAGGGAAGGAACTCGGCAAACATAAGCCTCGCCTGTTTACCAAAAACATCGCCTCCTGCAACTAAACTGAGTATAGGAGGTCCAGCCTGCCCAGTGACTACGGGTTCAACGGCCGCGGTATTTTGACCGTGCAAAGGTAGCGCAATCACTTGTCTTTTAAATAGAGACCTGTATGAATGGCTAAACGAGGGCTTAACTGTCTCCCCCTTCAAGTCAGTGAAATTGATCTATCCGTGCAGAAGCGGGTATAATGATACAAGACGAGAAGACCCTTTGGAGCTTAAGGTACAAAATTCAACCACGTTAAGCAATTTAATAAAAACCAAAAACTTAGTGGAAAATGAAATTTTACCTTCGGTTGGGGCGACCGCGGAGGAAAAACAAGCCTCCGAGTGGAATGGGCTAAATCCCTAAAACCGAGAGAGACATCTCTAAGCCACAGAACATCTGACCAAAAATGATCCGGCCAATAGAGCCGATCAACGAACCAAGTTACCCTAGGGATAACAGCGCAATCCTCTCCCAGAGTCCATATCGACGAGGGGGTTTACGACCTCGATGTTGGATCAGGACATCCTAATGGTGCAGCCGCTATTAAGGGTTCGTTTGTTCAACGATTAAAGTCCTACGTGATCTGAGTTCAGACCGGAGCAATCCAGGTCAGTTTCTATCTGTAACGCTACTTTTTCTAGTACGAAAGGATCGGAAAAGAGGGGCCTATACTTAAAGCACGCCCCACCCCTAATTAATGAAAACAAATAAATTAAACAAAGGGAGGGCCAAAACCCCAACCGCCCAAAATAAGGACATACTGGGGTGGCAGAGCATGGTAAATTGCGAAAGGCCTAAGCCCTTTATACCAGAGGTTCAAATCCTCTTCCCAGTTCATGCTAAACACTCTAATAAATCACCTAATTAATCCCCTAGCCTATATTGTGCCCGTCCTATTAGCAGTAGCCTTCCTAACTCTAATCGAACGTAAGGTATTAGGATACATGCAACTACGAAAAGGACCAAATGTAGTTGGACCATACGGACTTTTACAGCCTATCGCTGATGGAGTAAAATTATTTATCAAAGAACCAGTCCGTCCCTCTACATCCTCTCCATTCCTATTCCTAGCCACCCCCATTCTTGCATTAACCCTGGCCATAACATTATGAGCACCCATGCCCATACCCTATCCAGTAGTTGATCTCAACCTAGGAGTCCTATTCATCCTGGCCTTATCAAGCCTCGCAGTATACTCCATTCTAGGATCAGGGTGAGCATCAAATTCAAAATATGCACTAATCGGAGCCCTACGGGCCGTGGCCCAAACAATTTCCTATGAAGTAAGCCTAGGACTAATTCTTCTATCAGTCATTATCTTCTCGGGAGGCTATACCTTACAAACATTTAGCACAGCCCAAGAAAGCATCTGATTATTAGCTCCTGCCTGACCACTAGCCGCAATATGATATATCTCAACCTTAGCAGAAACAAATCGAGCACCATTTGACCTAACAGAAGGAGAATCAGAATTAGTCTCAGGCTTTAACGTAGAGTATGCAGGAGGGCCCTTCGCCCTCTTCTTCCTAGCCGAATATGCAAATATTCTACTAATAAACACCTTATCAGCCGTGCTATTCCTAGGAACATCACATATTCATCACATCCCAGAATTAACAACAATTAGCCTCATAACTAAAGCCGCACTATTATCTATTGTATTCCTATGAGTACGGGCCTCATACCCACGATTTCGATATGATCAACTTATACATCTTGTATGAAAAAACTTCCTCCCCCTAACACTAGCCTTAGTATTATGACACATCGCTCTGCCAATCGCACTAGCAGGCCTTCCCCCACAATTATAATTCAGGAACCGTGCCCGAATGCCTAGGGACCACTTTGATAGAGTGGCCTATAGGGGTTAAAATCCCCTCGGTTCTTAGAAAGAAGGGGGTCGAACCCATGCCCAAGAGATCAAAACTCTTAGTGCTTCCTCTACACCACTTTCTAAGATGGGGTCAGCTAATCAAGCTTTCGGGCCCATACCCCGAACATGACGGTTAAAGTCCCTCCTCCATCAATGAATCCCTACGTACTTGCAGTCCTACTCTCCAGCCTAGGATTAGGAACCACCTTAACCTTTGCCAGCTCCCATTGACTACTAGCCTGAATAGGACTGGAAATTAATACTCTGGCAATTATTCCTCTAATAGCACAACACCATCACCCCCGTGCAGTAGAAGCCACCACAAAATACTTTCTGACCCAAGCCACCGCAGCTGCAATAATCATATTTGCAAGCACAACAAACGCCTGAATCACTGGGGAATGGGACATAAACAACATATCAAACCCTATTGCTAGCACAATAATCATTACTGCCCTAGCACTTAAAATTGGACTAGCACCAATACACTTCTGAATACCAGAAGTCCTACAAGGGCTAGATCTTCTAACGGGCCTAATTTTATCAACATGGCAAAAGCTTGCCCCCTTCGCCCTAATTATCCAAACGGCCCAAGCCGCAGACCCCATATTATTAACTGCCCTGGGGGTCATATCCACCTTAGTTGGAGGATGAGGGGGCCTAAACCAAACCCAACTACGAAAAATCTTAGCCTACTCCTCAATCGCACACATAGGCTGAATAATCATCATTCTCCAATACGCCCCACAACTCACCCTCCTCGCCCTAGGAGTATATATTTTTATGACATCCGCAGCATTTCTCACCCTAAAAACGTCATCCGCCACAAAAATCAATACTCTTTCAATAGTTTGATCAAAAAATCCGGTCCTAACGACAACCACAGCCCTAGTATTACTATCACTAGGAGGCTTACCCCCACTAACAGGATTTATGCCAAAATGACTAATCCTACAAGAACTGGCAAAACAAAATCTTCCAATCACCGCCACAATCATAGCCCTAGCTGCCCTACTAAGTCTTTATTTCTACCTACGCCTCTGTTATGCAATAACACTAACAATTTCCCCTAATACAATCAATTCAGTCACCCCCTGACGAACCCAGACAACCCAATCCTCTTTCCCACTCACCCTATCTACTACAATTGCCCTAGGACTTTTACCAATAACCCCAGCTATTCTAATACTAGCCACCTAGGGACTTAGGATAACATCAGACCAAGAGCCTTCAAAGCTCTAAGTAGAAGTGAAAATCTTCTAGTCCCTGATAAGACCTACAAGAGTCTATCTTGCATTTTCTGATTGCAAATCAAATGTTTTTATTAAACTAAGGCCTTACTAGATGGGAAGGCCTCGATCCTACAAACTCTTAGTTAACAGCTAAGTGCTCAAGCCAGCGAGCATCCATCTACTTTTCCCGCCTATGGCCTAGTAAGGCGGGAAAAGCCCCGGCAGACTACTAATCTACGTCTCTGGATTTGCAATCCAGCATGTTTCTTCACCACGGGGCTGGTGATAGGGAGAGGATTTAAACCTCTGTCTTCGGGGCTACAACCCGCCGCCTAAGCACTCGGCTACCCTACCTGTGGCAATTACACGCTGATTCTTTTCTACAAACCACAAAGACATTGGTACCCTTTATCTTGTATTTGGTGCCTGAGCCGGAATAGTGGGAACCGCTCTAAGCCTTCTCATTCGAGCCGAACTAAGCCAACCTGGATCACTTCTGGGCGATGATCAAATTTATAATGTTATTGTCACTGCCCATGCCTTCGTAATAATTTTCTTTATAGTAATACCAATTTTAATCGGAGGATTTGGAAATTGACTCGTGCCATTAATAATCGGAGCGCCTGATATGGCATTCCCACGAATAAATAACATGAGTTTCTGACTTCTACCTCCCTCTTTCCTTCTACTACTAGCCTCCTCTGGTGTCGAAGCCGGGGCTGGAACAGGGTGGACAGTATACCCGCCACTCGCAGGCAATCTTGCCCACGCAGGAGCATCCGTAGACCTAACAATTTTCTCACTCCACCTAGCAGGTGTATCATCAATTTTAGGTGCAATTAACTTCATCACCACAACTATTAATATGAAACCACCAGCCATCTCTCAATACCAAACACCTCTGTTTGTTTGAGCTGTACTTGTAACAGCTGTACTTCTTCTCTTATCCCTACCAGTTCTAGCCGCCGGAATTACTATGCTTCTTACAGATCGAAATCTAAATACCACATTCTTTGATCCAGCAGGGGGAGGGGACCCAATTCTATATCAACACCTATTCTGATTCTTCGGTCATCCTGAAGTTTACATTCTCATCTTACCCGGATTTGGGATCATTTCACACGTCGTAGCCTACTATGCAGGCAAAAAAGAACCATTTGGCTACATAGGAATGGTTTGAGCCATGATAGCTATTGGTCTCCTAGGATTTATTGTATGAGCCCACCACATGTTCACTGTCGGAATAGACGTAGACACTCGTGCATACTTTACATCCGCAACAATAATTATTGCCATTCCAACAGGTGTAAAAGTATTTAGCTGATTAGCTACACTTCACGGAGGATCTATCAAATGAGAAACACCCATACTATGAGCCCTTGGATTCATTTTCCTCTTTACCGTGGGTGGATTGACAGGAATTGTCCTAGCCAATTCATCACTCGACATCGTCCTTCACGATACATACTACGTAGTCGCACATTTTCACTATGTACTATCAATAGGCGCTGTATTTGCTATTATGGCAGCCTTTGTTCATTGATTCCCCTTATTTACAGGATACACTTTAAATGACACCTGAACAAAAATCCACTTCGGAGTAATATTCATTGGTGTCAACCTTACATTCTTCCCACAACACTTCCTAGGCCTAGCAGGAATGCCACGACGATACTCTGACTACCCAGACGCCTACGCCCTGTGAAATACAGTATCATCCATTGGGTCACTTATCTCCTTAGTAGCAGTAATTATGTTCCTATTTATTCTATGAGAAGCCTTCGCCGCTAAACGAGAAGTATCCTCAGTAGAATTAACCATAACAAATGTAGAATGACTTCATGGCTGCCCTCCACCATACCACACATTTGAAGAACCCGCATTCGTTCAAGTTCAATCAAACTAACGAGAAAGGAAGGAATTGAACCCCCGTATACTGGTTTCAAGCCAGTCACATAACCACTCTGTCACTTTCTTCTAAGACATTAGTAAAATACGCAAATTACATCACCTTGTCGAGGTGAAATTGCAGGTTAAATCCCTGTATGTCTTAAGCTCAGAGCTTAATGGCACATCCCACGCAACTAGGATTCCAAGACGCGGCATCACCCGTTATAGAAGAACTTCTTCACTTCCATGACCACGCCCTAATAATCGTATTCTTAATTAGTACTCTAGTACTTTATATTATTATTGCAATGGTTTCAACCAAACTTACCAACAAATACATCTTAGACTCTCAAGAAATCGAAATCGTATGAACTATTTTACCAGCTGTCATTCTAGTTTTGATTGCTCTGCCATCCCTTCGAATTTTATATCTTATAGATGAGATCAATGATCCCCACCTAACAATTAAGGCCATAGGACATCAGTGATATTGAAGCTATGAGTACACAGATTACGAAGATCTGGGCTTCGACTCCTACATAATTCCAACCCAGGATCTTACACCCGGTCAATTCCGACTCTTAGAAACAGACCACCGAATAGTAGTCCCCATAGAATCACCAGTTCGTGTCCTAGTATCTGCCGAAGACGTATTACACTCCTGAGCCGTTCCATCTCTAGGCGTAAAAATAGATGCAGTACCAGGCCGACTAAATCAAACTGCCTTCATTGCCTCACGCCCAGGTGTATTTTACGGACAGTGTTCTGAAATCTGCGGAGCAAATCACAGCTTTATGCCCATTGTAGTCGAAGCAGTCCCACTAGAGCATTTCGAAAGCTGATCCTCATTAATACTAGAAGACGCCTCACTAGAAAGCTAATTATTGGACAAAGCGTTGGCCTTTTAAGCCAAAGTTTGGTGCCTACCGACCACCTCTAGTGAAATGCCCCAATTAAACCCCAATCCCTGATTTGCAATTCTAGTATTCTCATGAATCGTCTTTCTCACCATTATTCCAACTAAAGTCTTAAATCACACCACACCAAATGAACCAACCCCAATAAGTGAAGAAAAACACAAAACAGAACCCTGAGACTGACCATGATAACAAGCTTCTTTGATCAATTCGCAAGCCCATCCTTCCTAGGAGTCCCACTTATTGCTGTTGCAATTGCACTACCATGACTTCTTTTCCCAACCCCACCATCCCGATGAATCAATAATCGACTCATCACCCTCCAAACATGATTCATTAATCGATTCACCAATCAATTAATAATGCCCTTAAATGTAGGAGGACATAAATGGGCATTAATATTAGCCTCATTAATAGTATTCCTCATTACCATCAATATACTAGGCCTTCTCCCATATACTTTCACACCTACAACGCAACTATCACTAAATATAGGATTTGCTGTGCCACTATGACTCGCCACCGTAATTATTGGAATGCGAAACCAACCAACGGTTGCCCTCGGACATCTTCTACCAGAAGGAACACCCATTCCCCTAATCCCTGTACTAATTATTATCGAGACGATTAGCCTATTTATTCGCCCATTAGCCTTGGGTGTTCGACTTACAGCCAATTTAACTGCAGGCCACTTACTAATTCAACTCATCGCCACAGCTGTATTCGTTCTACTGCCTATAATGCCTACAGTAGCCATCTTAACCGCCGTCGTTCTCTTCCTTCTAACACTCCTAGAAGTCGCAGTGGCAATGATTCAAGCTTATGTATTTGTACTACTCCTAAGCCTCTATCTGCAAGAAAACGTCTAATGGCCCACCAAGCACATGCATATCATATGGTTGATCCAAGCCCATGACCACTAACCGGAGCCGTCGGTGCTCTATTAATAACATCCGGCCTAGCAATCTGGTTTCACTTCCATTCAACAACACTAATAACCCTAGGGATAATCCTTCTACTCCTTACAATATTCCAATGATGACGTGATATTATTCGAGAAGGAACATTCCAAGGCCACCACACACCACCAGTACAAAAAGGACTACGTTATGGAATAATTCTGTTTATTACTTCAGAGGTATTCTTTTTCCTAGGATTCTTCTGAGCTTTCTACCACTCAAGTCTAGCACCAACACCAGAGCTAGGAGGATGCTGACCCCCAACAGGAATTATTACATTAGACCCCTTCGAAGTTCCCCTCCTCAACACAGCTGTGTTACTAGCATCGGGGGTAACGGTCACATGAGCTCATCATAGTATTATAGAAGGTGAACGAAAACAAGCCATCCAATCTCTTGCACTTACAATTCTACTAGGACTCTACTTCACTGCCCTCCAAGCTATGGAATACTACGAAGCACCCTTCACAATCGCAGACGGAGTATACGGTTCTACATTCTTTGTGGCCACAGGGTTCCACGGACTACATGTCATTATCGGATCATCATTCCTGGCTGTCTGTCTTCTCCGTCAAGTCCAATACCACTTTACATCCGAACATCATTTCGGCTTCGAAGCCGCCGCCTGATATTGACACTTTGTTGACGTAGTATGATTATTCCTCTACGTATCCATCTACTGATGAGGCTCATAATCTTTCTAGTATTAAAATTAGTACAAATGACTTCCAATCATTTAGTCTTGGTTAAACCCCAGGGAAAGATAATGAACCTAATCATAACTATCCTCACCATCACAGTAGCCCTATCTTCAATCCTAGCAGTCGTATCCTTCTGATTACCACAAATAAATCCGGACGCAGAAAAACTATCTCCCTATGAATGTGGATTTGACCCACTCGGATCCGCCCGACTACCCTTTTCACTACGATTTTTCCTAGTAGCAATCCTATTCCTCCTATTCGACCTAGAAATTGCCCTTCTTCTCCCCCTGCCATGAGGAGACCAACTCCACAACCCCACCGGAACATTCTTTTGAGCCACCACAGTTCTAATCTTATTAACCCTAGGACTAATTTACGAATGAACCCAGGGCGGCCTAGAATGAGCAGAATAGGGAGTTAGTCCAAAATAAGACCTCTGATTTCGGCTCAGAAAATTATGGTTTAAGTCCATAACCCCCTTATGACACCAGTACATTTTAGCTTTAGTTCAGCATTCATTTTAGGATTAATAGGACTAGCATTTCACCGCACCCACCTGCTCTCCGCACTTTTGTGCTTGGAAGGAATAATACTGTCCCTATTTATTGCACTAGCCCTATGGGCTTTACAATTCGAATCAACAAGCTTCTCCACAGCCCCTATATTACTATTAGCCTTCTCCGCCTGCGAAGCAAGCACGGGCCTTGCACTCTTAGTAGCCACAGCCCGAACTCACGGAACCGATCGTTTACAAAACCTCAATCTTCTACAATGCTAAAAGTATTAATCCCCACTGTTATATTATTCCCAACAATTTGATTAACTTCCTCCAAATGGCTATGAACAACTACAACCGCACATAGTCTCCTAATTGCCCTTATTAGCCTCACATGATTAAAATGAACATCAGAAACCGGATGAACTATGTCCAACTCGCACCTAGCCACAGATCCACTCTCAACCCCTCTTCTAGTACTGACATGTTGACTTCTCCCATTAATAATTCTTGCCAGCCAAAATCATATCAATCCTGAGCCTATCAGTCGACAACGTCTATACATCACCCTCCTCACCTCATTACAAACCTTCCTAATTATAGCGTTTGGTGCCACCGAAATCATCATATTTTATATTATATTCGAAGCTACACTCATCCCAACTCTTATTATTATCACTCGATGAGGAAACCAAACTGAGCGCCTCAATGCAGGAACCTATTTCCTGTTCTACACCCTAGCAGGATCCCTCCCGCTACTAGTCGCCCTTCTCCTACTTCAACAGTCCACTGGGACCCTATCCATGTTAGTAATCCAATACTCTCAACCAATACTCCTAAACTCCTGAGGTCACAAAATCTGATGAGCCGGCTGCTTAATCGCATTCCTAGTAAAAATACCATTATACGGAGTACATCTGTGACTACCAAAAGCACATGTTGAAGCTCCAGTCGCAGGGTCTATAGTACTAGCGGCAGTACTATTAAAACTGGGAGGATACGGAATAATACGAATAATAATTATACTAGACCCACTATCCAAGGAATTAGTATACCCATTTATTATTCTAGCATTATGGGGCATCATCATGACCGGATCAATTTGTCTTCGACAGACAGACCTCAAGTCCCTAATTGCCTACTCATCTGTTAGCCACATAGGACTTGTAGCAGGTGGAATTCTAATCCAAACCCCATGAGGATTCTCGGGGGCTATTATTCTAATAATCGCCCACGGACTAGTGTCTTCAATACTATTCTGCTTAGCCAACACAGCCTATGAACGAACCCATAGTCGAACCATAATTCTTGCCCGAGGATTACAAATAATCTTTCCATTAACAGCGGTGTGATGATTTATCGCCAACCTGGCCAATCTAGCACTACCTCCGCTACCTAACCTAATAGGAGAACTAATAATTATTACAACCCTATTTAACTGATCACCATGAACTATTGCACTCACAGGAGCAGGAACATTAATTACAGCAGGCTACTCCCTATACATATTCCTAATATCTCAACGAGGCCCAACACCAAGCCACATCACTAAACTCCCACCATTTCACACCCGAGAACATCTATTAATAGCCCTTCACCTAATTCCAGTAATCCTCCTTGTTACAAAACCAGAACTTATATGAGGCTGATGCTACTAGTAAGTATAGTTTAATCAAAACATTAGATTGTGATTCTAAAGATAGGAGTTAAAATCCCCTTACTCACCAAGGAAGGACAGAAATCAATAAGTACTGCTAATCCTTATGCACCGCGGTTAAAATCCGCGGCTTCCTCACGCTTCTGAAGGATAACAGTTCATCCATTGGTCTTAGGAACCAAAAACTCTTGGTGCAAATCCAAGTGGAAGCTATGAATCCAACAACCCTAATTATATCATCCTCACTTATTCTAGTTCTCACTATCCTTATACTCCCCTTATTAACAACACTGAGCCCCAAACCACAAAAACCAGAATGAGCAAGTACACATGTTAAAACCGCTGTCAGCACCTCATTCTTTATCAGCCTTCTCCCACTTATAATTTTCCTAGATCAAGGAATAGAGAGCATCACCACAAACTGACAATGAATAAACACACACATATTTGACACAAACATTAGCTTTAAGTTCGACCATTACTCCCTTATTTTTACCCCTATTGCCCTCTACGTCACCTGATCTATCCTAGAATTCGCATTATGATACATGCACTCTGATCCAAACATGAACCGATTTTTCAAATACCTGCTTCTATTTCTAGTAGCCATAATCACCCTGGTTACAGCCAACAACATATTCCAGCTATTTATTGGCTGAGAAGGTGTTGGGATTATATCTTTCCTACTAATCGGATGGTGATACGGACGAGCAGACGCTAACACAGCGGCCCTTCAAGCCGTTATCTACAACCGAGTAGGGGACATCGGACTAATTCTAAGCATAGCATGGTTCGCAATAAACCTCAACTCATGAGAAATCCAGCAAATCTTCTTCCTATCAAAAAACTTTGACATGACTATTCCCCTAATCGGACTAATTCTTGCAGCAACAGGAAAATCGGCCCAATTTGGCCTACATCCCTGACTCCCTTCTGCCATGGAGGGCCCCACGCCAGTATCTGCCCTACTTCATTCTAGCACCATGGTTGTTGCAGGGATCTTTCTATTAATCCGCCTCCATCCCCTCATAGAAAACAACAATCTCGCACTAACAATCTGTCTATGCTTAGGAGCACTTACTACCTTATTTACAGCCACCTGCGCCCTAACCCAAAATGACATTAAAAAAATTGTAGCTTTCTCAACATCCAGTCAACTAGGCCTAATAATAGTTACAATCGGACTAAACCAACCACAACTAGCATTCCTCCACATCTGCACACACGCATTCTTTAAAGCTATGCTATTCCTATGCTCCGGATCAATTATCCACAGCTTAAACGACGAACAAGATATCCGAAAAATAGGAGGACTTCATAACCTAATACCTGCCACCTCAACCTACCTCACAATCGGCAGCCTTGCATTAACAGGAACCCCATTCCTAGCCGGATTCTTTTCAAAAGATGCCATCATCGAAGCCCTAAACACCTCTTACCTTAACGCCTGAGCCCTAACCCTAACACTAATTGCCACATCATTCACCGCGGTCTATAGCTTCCGAGTAGTATTCTTTGTCACCATAGGATCCCCTCGATTCCTACCACTGCCCCCTATCAACGAAAATAACCCACTAGTTATTAACCCTATTAAACGACTTGCCTGAGGAAGCATCATTGCAGGACTTATTATTACATCCAACTTCCTACCCTCAAAAACACCCATCATAACAATACCAAGCACCCTAAAACTAGCAGCTCTCATAGTGACCATCATCGGACTTCTAGTAGCCATAGAACTTACAGCTATAACCAATAAACAAGTCAAAATTACCCCCACAATTCCTTTACACCACTTCTCAAACATACTAGGGTACTTCCCCGCAATAATTCACCGACTCCCCCCTAAGCTTAACCTAACCCTAGGACAATCAATCGCCACTAAATTTGACCAAACATGGCTTGAGATCACAGGGCCGAAAGGACTAGCACTAACTCAAATAATGATATCAAAAATTACAAGCGACATCCAACGAGGTATGATCAAAACCTACCTAACTATCTTCCTCCTAACTCTAACCCTGGCCATCCTTCTAACTCTTATTTAAACAGCACGAAGAGTGCCACGACTCAACCCCCGAGTAAGCTCCAACACCACAAGCAAGGTTAAAAGCAACACTCACGCACAAATAACCAACATCGTCCCACCAAAAGAATATATAACAGCCACACCACTGACATCACCGCGCAACATAGAAAACTCCTTCAATCCATCAACAATCACCCAAGAACCCTCATACCACCCCCCTCAAAATAACCCACCCGCTAACACAACACCTAAAAGATAAACTAACACATACCCAGCTACAGAACGACTTCCCCAGGCCTCTGGAAAAGGCTCAGCAGCTAAAGCCGCTGAATAAGCAAACACCACGAGCATTCCCCCTAAATAAATTAAAAAAAGAACCAAAGACAAGAAAGAGCCTCCACAACCAACTAAAATTCCGCATCCAACCCCCGCTGCTACTACCAAGCCTAAAGCAGCAAAATAAGGCGTGGGATTAGAAGCAACAGCAATCAAACCCACAATTAAAGCTACCAATAATAAAAACATAAAATAAGTCATAATTCTTGCTCGGACTTTAACCGAGACCAGTGACTTGAAGAACCACCGTTGTAGTTCAACTACAAGAACAATAATGGCAAGCCTACGAAAAACCCACCCCCTGATAAAAATCGCCAACGACGCACTAGTTGACCTTCCCACGCCATCCAACATTTCTGTATGATGAAATTTTGGGTCTCTTCTAGGACTATGTTTAATTACCCAAATCCTAACCGGACTATTCCTAGCCATACACTATACCTCCGACATTTCAACTGCATTTTCATCAGTGGTCCACATCTGCCGAGACGTAAATTATGGCTGACTCATCCGTAATATTCACGCTAACGGAGCATCATTCTTTTTCATCTGCATTTACATACACATTGCTCGCGGCCTATACTACGGATCCTACCTATACAAAGAAACCTGAAACATTGGAGTAGTTCTCCTTCTGCTAGTTATAATAACAGCCTTCGTTGGCTACGTCCTTCCATGAGGACAGATATCCTTCTGAGGCGCTACAGTAATTACAAATTTACTATCGGCAGTTCCCTATATAGGAGACACCCTTGTTCAATGAATCTGAGGTGGCTTCTCAGTAGACAATGCAACATTAACACGATTCTTTGCATTCCACTTCCTACTACCATTCGTAGTCGCCGCCGCAACCCTTCTACACCTCCTTTTCCTCCACGAGACAGGATCAAATAACCCAGCCGGATTAAATTCCGACGCAGATAAAATTTCTTTTCACCCATATTTCTCATACAAAGATCTCCTAGGATTCGTAGTAATATTGTTAGCCCTCACATCATTAGCACTATTCTCTCCAAATCTCTTAGGAGACCCAGAAAATTTTACCCCAGCAAACCCACTAGTCACCCCTCCACACATCAAGCCAGAATGATATTTCCTGTTTGCTTACGCCATCCTACGATCCATCCCAAACAAACTAGGGGGAGTTCTTGCATTACTATTCTCTATTCTAGTGCTAATAGTAGTGCCAATTTTACACACCTCAAAACAACGAGGACTGACATTCCGCCCAATCACCCAATTCCTATTCTGAACCCTAGTAGCAGACATAATCATCCTAACGTGGATTGGAGGCATACCCGTAGAACATCCATACATTATCATTGGACAAATCGCGTCAGTCCTTTATTTCGCATTATTCCTCATCCTATCCCCACTAGCAGGATGACTGGAAAACAAAGCACTAAAATGAGCTTGCCCTAGTAGCTTAGTATAAAAGCATCGGTCTTGTAATCCGAAGATCGGAGGTTAAATTCCCCCCTAGCGCCCAGAAAAGAGAGATTTTAACTCCCACCCCTGGCTCCCAAAGCCAGAATTCTAAATTAAACTATCTTCTGATAGTAACCTATATGGTTTAGTACATATATATGCATTATATTACATAATGCATTAGTACTTATATATGTATTATCACCATTCATTTATATTAACCATAAAGCAAGTACTAACGTTCAAAACGTACATAAACCAAAATATTAAAACTCACAAATAATTTATTTTGACCCGGGAAATAGATTATTCCCCTATAATTGGCTCTCAAATATTTCCTTGAAATAATCAACTAGGGTTTAATGAAACCATATTAATGTAGTAAGAGACCACCAACTGGTTTATATTAAGGTATATCCTGCATGATAGAATCAGGGACACAAATTGTGGGGGTAACACAGAGTGAACTATTACTGGCATTTGGCTTGAATCTCAGGAACATAACTGTAGAATTCCCCCCTCGGATAACTATGTCTGGCATATGGTTAAATGAAGTGAGTACATACTCCTCATTAACCCCACATGCCCGGCATCCTCTTATATGCATAGGGGTTCTCCTTTTTGGTTACCTTTCACCTTGCATATCAGAGTGCAAGCTCAAATAATAGATCAAGGTTGAACATATTCCCTGCTTGAATTTAAGTAGGTTAATTATTAAAAGACATAACTTAAGAATTACATATTTTTAACTCAAGTGCATAACATATTCATTCCTTCTTCAACTTACCCCTATATATATGCCCCCCCTCTTGGTTTCTGCGCGACAAACCCCCCTACCCCCTACGCTCAGCAAATCCTGTTATCCTTGTCAAACCCCGAAACCAAGGAAGGTTCGAGAACGTGTAAGCTAGCAAGTTGATTTATGGGCTAGCTATCCGCATTATATATATATATATACGTACATATCGCATTAATTTGTCGCAAATTTCTCCAAATTTTGGCCTAAAAATCTCTATTAAATTTTTAGAACACGCCCCAATGCTAAAAAGTCCAACATTAAAAAGC